TTTCTTAATTAATTGTTTCCGATTCACCGGATCTTAGCTCTTTCGAAAAAGTAAATAAAAAATAAAGATATGCACTAACTTATTTAATAATTTATATTTATATTAGTATTTATTCTGAGTCTTTTCAAAATTGTTCAAATATGCAAAACAAGAAGTTACAATTGGTCAAATGATATAACCAAGTGACATATAAAAACGAATACTTATAATAGGAAAGTAGGAAAATAAAAAATATTATTAATATTCATAGAGCAAGGATAAAATTTTAGGCTAAAAAGAGTACTTGATGCTAATATGAATTAGAGGATTAACTAAGGTCGTTGGTCTAATGAAATAAAACCTCTTGATTTTAGTTAGTTTATTTAAACTCATTAACTAATTCATTATGGGATTTATTGTTTTCCATTTCAATCAAAACAATTTATTAGGAATATTTGGAAAGTTTATAAGATTATAGCTCTAAAATGCACTTTTTATCGAGCAAGGATAAAAAATGACTGAGATCCTTTTTTATCAAACTACATACCCTTTAACAGATTTTTTACTAGTCTCATTCGAGTTTTAAAGTTTAGGTGTATTTTTGTTTTCAAGTTTTACTAAAAAAAGACTCAATTTATTAGGCAAAAGTTTACAAGGTATTTTATTACATGTAAATAAAATATAGAATGACTAAAATAAAGGTATTTTAGGTTCTTTATTTCTTTTGATTTCTATCCCATAGCAGATGAGATATAAACAATGAGAACTAAGAGTTCAAAACCAAAAATTTTGGGTTTTACAAATAGTGTATGGAATCAAAATTTTGTTATTTCGAGTCATTTTTTATTTTCACGGATCTTTGACGTATCTAGATTTCTATGAAGAGAATCTTTTATAAAAAAAAATAGATAATGAATATAAGATAAGAAATAATAATTCGTTTTGAACAACAGATGTCTTTCACATCCAACTATAACAATGACTAACTTCTTCTTTTTTAAATGGCAGTTCCAAAAAAACGTACTTCGATATCAAAAAAGCGTATTCGTAAAAATATTTGGAAAAGGAAAGGATATTGGGCGGCATTAAAAGCTTTGTCATTAGGGAAATCTCTTTCTACCGGGAATTCAAAAAGTTTTTTTGTACGACAAACAAATAAGTCCTAAAATATTGGAATAATTTGGAATGGATTTGACTAAAAAAATTGGATCAGTAATTAATATCATTAATATCTCAGTAATTTGTTAATTTTATATTAAAGTTAATATTTTAATATTAAAGTTAATATAAAATTAACAATTGGCAGTTCCTATTCTAATCAATATGAAATAGACTCTTAATCTTATAAAAAGAAGAAGTATTCTTCTTTCTAAATTATAAATAAAATAAATATATATAAGATTTTTTATTTGAATTTTTTAGTATATTTTCATTCAGATTTTGGTGGTGGGGAGTCTTCTTTTCCCCATCGACCTTTAAAAGAATAAATAATGAAAAAATTTTATATTTATCAGGAAGGGTATATAGAATATTTTTAGTTCAAATTAATTAATTGTTCAAACTAATCCATTCCGTGTTAAAGATTTTTGGATAACTTTCTGACTTCTTAATTTATTATATATACTATATTTAATGTATTTTCCATATATATCCAATTTTCAGCCCAATGAATAATCAATAAAAGAACTTAATTGTTGAGATATTATTATATGTACAAGTGGCAATTTGGAGTAATACAAAATAGACATATTTTAGATTCATTGATAAAATTGAGTTTGTGTTTCAAATTGAATTTATTAAATAAGATAAACCAGAAATAATGACAATAAAAGAAAAAAGTTTTTTAGTCTATCGAAGAATTCTATCGTTGCAAGAGTCGTATTTTAGAATCGGCTAAACTACGTCAAAGCCCTAAAACCAGACACCTTAAAGAAACTACTGAACCTTTAAATTGACTTTTTTGAACTCTTTTTTTTTTTACTAAAAAAAACTTATTTGAGTGAATTGACTTGTTCAATCTCGACGATTGAATATAAATAGGTTATTATGAGTTCGAGCAAGCCGCTATGGTGAAATCGGTAGACACGCTGCTCTTAGGAAGCAGTGCTAGAGCATCTCGGTTCGAGTCCGAGTGGCGGCATGCCATCTTCTAAAAGATATCAAATAGATCCTATAATAAAATTAAATTAAATTCCCAATTTCTATTTCTTAATTAATACGGGGGGATCCCCCGTTTTTTCATTTTTATGATATTTTCAACTTTAGAGCATATATTAACTCATATTTCCTTTTCTATTGTTTCAATTGTAATTACAATTCATTTGATAAGCTTATTGGGCAATCAAATTAGAAAACCATATTATTCCTCAGAAAAGGGGATGATAGCTACTTTTTTATGTCTAACAGGATTGTTAATAACTCGTTGGATTTATTCGGGCCATTTTCCACTAAGTGATTTATACGAATCCTTAATTTTTCTTTCATGGAGTTTCTCACTTATTCATATAGTTCCTTATCCTTA